CTCGGGCAGCGGCAGCGGGATTTGAAAAAGGAATTGATCGTGATTTTGAACCTGTTCTTTCCATGACTCCTCTTAACTAAAGTAGTAGGTAAAACAGGAAAGTAAAACTCGGTTCATATTTAAAAGTCTTCTTTGTTTCTTTCAATTCAATCTAAATTTTTCTGGCTCGGCTATACTATCCAGCCGAGCCATTCTCCTTTATTTATCATGCTAAGAAGTAAAAAAAGCCAATAAAGATAAAAATAGATTCATCCAACAAAAGGAGAGAGAGGGATTCGAACCCTCGATAGTTATTTTTATGAACTATACCGGTTTTCAAGACCGGAGCCATCAACCGCTCGGCCATCTCTCCGAAAGATAATTTCTATTTTATTTTTTTTTCGCCAAATAGAACATAGCCCTATGAGTTAATACGATCACTATGTAGAGAAAGATATAGGGTGTGACTTTCTTTAATAGGTCTATAAATCTGGCTATATAAATAAATGAGATACGCGATCCAGTATACCCATTTGTGAAGTCAAAAAGAACCTTTAACTTCATGTCCGAATAGAATAAAAGTGGTAAAAATAAATTGGAACTAAGTCATCTCGAATCAACGGATTCATGATAAAATCCCTTTATCTATTAAAATTTTTTAGTGGGTAAGAGGATTAAATGGTGTATATTCTTTTGTTAATAGCTTGGAGGATTAAAAACATGACTATTGCTTTCCAATTGGCTGTTTTTGCATTAATTATTACTTCATCAATCTTACTTATTAGTGTACCCGTTGTATTTGCGTCTCCTGATGGTTGGTCGAGTAACAAAAATGTTGTTTTTTCTGGTACATCTTTATGGATTGGATTAGTCTTCTTGGTGGGTATCCTTAATTCTCTTATCTCTTGAATTCATTCGTTGCAGATCCAAAAATGAGATGACCCCCTCCCATTCCATGAATTACACATTCAAATTCAATATAAGTCCATAAAATGCAAATAAAGAAAAATTTAGAGGGGGGGTCGAACTTCTGGAACTTGAATTAAATATGAATAAAAGATTAATAAATAGTTACTAAATATGAAATAGTAATAAAAAAAATAAATAAAAAAACGAATAAAAAATTGAGATCTGATATCAATATAGAATATAATATTTTATGGAAATAGAAGAATCATATATTCTTGAACTTGAATATGGAATTCAATATTAAATATAAATATATAGAATAAATATAATATTAATATATAATATTAATATATATATTTATATATATTAATAGAATTGTTAATTGAATTTATTTGGTGGTAAAATTTTATGAAATGACCCCAAACCAAAGAGTGTATCTCGTCTAGCTTTGAATAAATATTATCCATAAATTTATTATCAAGAAGGGCAAAAAATGCGGATATAGTCGAATGGTAAAATTTCTCCTTGCCAAGGAGAAGACGCGGGTTCGATTCCCGCTATCCGCCCAAATATAAATGGATTCAAAAAGATAAAAGATTCGGTATAGTTGACCGGGAAATATAGTAATTTTTTCCTCGCGTCCCAAAAGACACGTATTAATTAATGACTAGTTAGTAGAATCAAACTTACATTTCTTGAAAAAAAAAATGTTGCGGAGACAGGATTTGAACCCGTGACCTCAAGGTTATGAGCCTTGCGAGCTACCAAACTGCTCTACCCCGCGCTGAAACAAAAAAACTTGGACTAAACTCTAATAAACAAAGAAGAATTGAAGGAGCCCCTATTCCATATCTGTACAAATAGAATAGCCTATTTAGACAGAATGGTAAAGGGGCCTCATCGATCATATAAAAAAATAGAAAAATTAAGGGATACTTAAATCCTTACCAGCTTGATCTTGTTGCCCCTGGCAACAAACAAGCCTGAACCATTTCCCGAAGGATGTGTCCAGATAGTCCAAAGTCTCGATAGTTAGCTCTCGGTCTTCCGGTCGAAAAGCAACGTCGATGAAGACGTGTAGGTGCACTATTACGCGGTGGGGATTGTAATTTTCCATGAATTTTCCATTTCTCACTTAGCGACGGAATCTTACTTATTTCCTTTTTTGAGGATCGACGAATCAAATGATATTTTTTTTCTAATTTTTGCCTCTTCTTCTCCCTATAAATCAAACTTTTCTTTGCCATAATGCTTCAGTTCCTCTTATTATCAATGATAATGATACAAATCGGATCCTAGATGTAGAAATAAATATAAGAGTGCATACCTATATTTTTTTTATTAAAAAAAATATATGATTGCGGATAGAATACATAAATAATTAACCGAATTTGCCCGATGTGGAGGCAATCAAGAAAGCCGCATAAGTGAATATATAACCTACAGAAAAGTGAGCTAATCCAACCAATCTTGCTTGCACGATTGAAAGAGCTACTGGTTTATCTTTCCAGCGAATCAAATTTGCCAAAGGTGTGCGTTCATGAGCCCATGCTAAAGTTTCAATCAATTCCTGCCAATAACCACGCCAGGAAATTAAGAACATAAATCCTGT